CTGCTCAACCTCAGAAGCTAATTCGCGTGTAGGCAGCGCTGTCTGTTGTACCTATCTATTCATTGAATTTGCTTTATTGCATTTTAGATTTATAGGCTCGCTCCCAAGAATTCATGCACTTCCCTTTACCTTTACATAGGGCCTTCTCGAATAGGGAAAAGCCTTCCATTTCCGTCAAATGACCCGGCCTCCCCTGGCTCTTCCACCGTCCGGTCTCCCTTTCCTCCCTATGCTCCCCCGGCGCAGGCCTACCACGCTTCGCGCCTGCGGCGTTTTCGCCAGACGGTCTTTGCCAGTAGTGCCATCCTCCCCGCTGGCTGTATGGGCGGGTTGTCCCTCGCTGCTGCGTTCTGTTAGGCTATGGATTACAGGAACAAATGTAGTTGAATGGAACAGCAGGCGGGTTACACGTTCCACTGTGCCGAGATGTGAGGTGCAGGTGGTGATGATCACCCCGGGGTATGCGCTAGCGCCCTTGACAGGCACTCCAGAACCCGCCAACGCTCGTTAAACCCGGGTCGGTCCTCCATTCATCCGACCGGAGGTGTGGATAACGAGGCCACCTTCACAACCTTCTCCCTTCTGTCCCTATGTAAGGTAGAGCGGGTTCGCTTGAGTTGCTAAACCGCCCCTTAGCCCGATGCTCATGACGCGCTACAGAACCTCCACCGTGCCGGGGGACCAAGCAGGGCATAGCTAGCGGCATAGGAGCCGATTCGGCATCAGCGGCTTCGTGCCGCACTGGAGTGATCCAATATGTGGTTCCGCACGTTCCACCACTTCTCCGTTCATTTCCAATACTAATCGTGAAACACCATGAGCAGCAGGATGTTGAGGTCCGAAATTCAAAGTGAAATTTTTGATTTGCCTGTTCCTAGTCGTCATGGGAAAGAAAGGCAGAAATAAGAAAGAAATAGATTATTCCCTGAGAGCTTGTCCAATACTACCAGTACCATAAATGCATCTCCTTCGCCCGCGCTAGAGACTTCTATGCCAGCCGGGAATAACGACTCTGTTATGAAAGAAAGCGGCAGACAGACTGACCTCTGCTCTGCTAACTACTACCTTTTAGATAGATTTGAAGCTAGAGAGATATTAAGGTATAGTGCCGCTACCAGAGAAGGCTCTTTTATGCTAGGCGTCCAGACCTACTACGCCCGAGCCGCATCCCCGGCACACTTGCTATATCCACTAACGCTTCATACCACTTAATCCTACCTACTATACCTGATAGAAAGCCCTTCTATCTATAACAAGTCAAGACAACAAGAAAGCAAGAAAGAAAAGGATAGTGATCGCTTTGGGAGCGTCACGGGGGAGGAAGATAGAAAGGTAACCTATGACACCGGGGAGTTACGCTTTTATCCCGCCTCAGCTTCGCGGATGAGACGAGGGCGAGAGCTGAGCACGCTCTATGCTTTTCCCCAGCTTGAATCTCGTTCAATCCATAAACACGTGCAATACCATCTCCAATAGTCACCCCTCGAAATCTTCATCTTCATTAGAATCCTCCCGCGGTCTCTTCCTATCCGATAGAAACTGGGGAAGTTTTCTAAGAAAGTCATATGAGTGCGCGAAGGCTCTTCGATTTGTAAGTTTTCGTGATACATCTTCGTAATGAAAATAGAGTGGAAACATGAGTCAATTTTCTTCTTTATCGGCAACTAATCTAGCTCCTGAAATATATAACATTGTTGATCCTTCCTTTTCTCTTGCTTTGACTTTTCCGCTCTTCCTCTAAAAATGAAGAGAGACTTGTTTTCCCAATTCAGTAGGAAATCACCTTGGTCCAACCAAGAAAGGCATGGGACTTTTAGGCGTCAGAGATTTCTTCTCTTATGATATTTCGAGTCTTAGAGTTGGAGTCTTAAAGCACGCCAGCCTCACTAGTTCCATTCGTATCCGTTCCGAGGCGTAAAAGTCAGAGTGTCTTTCTGTCTTTCTCGTTCCTGTTCGATTTCACGGTGTATAGCTCCCGTGTTGTGTCTTAGGAGTCACTTCACTCGGTAAAGAACAAAGACTTCACCTCATACACGGGTTTCCGATACGCAGGTTATGGGTAGAAGACCATTTCAACCAGTGCTTGCTTCCTATGAGGTAAGTCGCCCCAGCCTTTTCTTATTAGTTGCAGGACTCTCATTTTTATCCGTCGGTCGGAACGAACCTTATCAATCCAGTTTTGCTTCTTTTTCTCTTTTTATTCAATAATAGGAACAACATCCCCTATTTAGCTTTAGTTTTGGTTGAGTACCGAAGGGGCCGCCTGGAGGCGGGAGTTGAAAGCGAGTTAGCAAGAGCATCCGCAACTCTGCTGCCTTCCCTGAAGATGTGCGAGGCCACAACAGTCATTTTATTCATCAACGAGATCGAAGCCAACCAACGATTCCGGTGATTCCACGGAACGATATGAGATCTGGAGGTAAGTAAGGCCACAACATAGGTAGAGTCCGATTCCAACCAAAGCTTATGCCAACCCCGAGTATAAGCAATCTCAATAGCCAGCATAGCTGCAACAAGCTCCGCTTCAAATGCAAATCCACGACCCAGTCCCTGAGCAAAGCAGCCCAGTACAAAACCTCGAGAAGTTCTAAAAACTCCACCACAAGCAGCAGGACCTGGTTGCGATTGTGCACTACCATCAATGTTAACCTTCTTTGGTTCAGAGAAGAGTGGATGATCTGCCGGCTCTTGCACAAATTTGTAAAAGTTTTTGCGAACCCCCAATTCTGCAGTGGCATGAGAGACAGCAGCCCTAAGGTCCACCCTTCTTTCATTTAAAAAAAACGCGCTATTATTGTTTCAGCCTCATACAGATATTGAATTGAATAACCTGGGATCAAAGTACACATAGCTTTTCTGGTTCTTCTTATCCCAAGTCCTCCTCTGGATAGATTCTAATCAAGAAGTGTTTTGACCCCTTACCTTATCTTTCTTGCTTTTCCGATAGCCTTTATTTAGTATAGGAGCATATCTAGTGGTCCCGCCTAACTCTTCGTTATCTGTCCGAATACCTCTTACTATCTGCCTCTGTTCCACGAATAAGTTCAGGGAGTAGGAGTACCTGCCGGAATGAGCTTCCCTCGTGGATTCTTTTAAAGTATACCCTGAAGACAGAATGAACGGATCGAAGACCGATTCTGATCTCAAAATGAACCTATCCCTGCCTTATTCAACTCAGAACTCAAAACAGGTCTTTGGCTTCTTACGCTCTCCTTCAACTAAGGGTGATAGGAAGTGAAGCCTAGCTCGACCGAAAAGAAAAAGGTAAACCCATCTCCAGAATAATAAGAAAATGAGAATAAAAGGGTATTCTTTGCACTAAAGATGCGAGAAAATGCTCTCTTTTAAGGCCTAGGAGTTAAATCAACTATAGCAAAGTAAAGAGCAGCAAATCTTTTATTATCTCCTCCTTCTTTTAACAGGAATCTGTCCAACAGATATCGGTCATCTGGAAAGGGTCATCCCTTGCTTCTTCGATCCTCGGCCATATGTCCTATTCAAGCTCTCCCTTGGTTGGTTGGGAAAGGCCGGGCGGAGCTGTGGATGCTGAGTCCTTTCCTTTCTCTTCGGAAAGGATTCACTATCTCTGTCCCGAAGTCACTATTTTCACCAGTGAGTACTTAAACTCTTTTTTACTCCAAACTGCCTCCAACCGGCTTAAACTATTCGGCTTCCAATTCAAGATATTCAATCTAGGCCTGGATTTAGTGCTAAAGGGCTAACCTATGTTGCCTATGTTGACCTATTATGCCGAACCAGTTATTTCTTCGAATTAGACCAATCGACATTCGTTTATATGCCGCCTATAAAGAAAGATAAGAGCCTCTACTCTTTCAACAGCCAGAGAGCCCATTCAATGAAAAAAGCCTTTCTCTTTTGTGGAAATGTGCACCTTTCTTAAGAAGGGTGCAAATAGGTGTAGGAGGGTTCAGTTGGATCTGACTGAGAAACCCACCTTTTGAGGCTTTTTCTTTTGTTTGGAGGAACGAAGTTGCTCGACTGAAAAGGAGAGGAACGAGAATGAAGAGGAACTTCTATTTCTATAGATTGAAGATAAGCTTCCTTTCTGCTTTCTTACGAGTAGGAGCTAGAATACAAAAACCATTGCCTTTGCCGTTCTCGTATCCGCGGATGGCTCACTCCTCTTTCAGGTGACTTCAGAAGTATTCTGTCTAGCTTCGCTAACCTTTTCTGTTGTGACAACAAGATTTCATTATTTAGCTTCTCCGTTCCCAGGAGCTTCGAAGTCCTCGGGGATGTTGCTTTTCTAATCCCAGCTCTTGCAAACGTACTTGTACTAGGATATTCTAAAGGCTGTATTGACTTTACACTCGGGGCTTTTGCGGCATCTAGTTCAGTATCAGATAGAGTAGATAGGGTTTTGGGTTTGACCTATGTTTGCTTTAACGACCATTTTGAGTCGGTTAGCTATTTGCTTTATCATTTGGATATTAGGTTGTATTGTATCCCGTCTCTCTCAAAGAGAGACTCAGGACTCGACACTCGTTTTTTTCGTTCACCCACTGGGTGAATGAAAAAAAATGTCTGAGATTGTAAGAGCACCCAGAGAGATAGAATGTCGAATCAGAGGATCCTTCAGTTATGGTCGATCCTGAAGTCTCTGCCCACATTAGAAAGCTTTCGTTCCCGACCCGATACGAGAAGAGGGAATCAGTGCATAGCTTTAACCGGCCAAGGGTAGGCAGTCGTTCCAACTAAAGAGGCAGAAATAGGGGGGGACAAAGAGAATCCCAAAATGACTTTGGAGAGGTGATGTTTTACTTTGGGGGATGCCCTACTATCATCATTTGGCTCCCAAAAACAACAACCTGGTTGCGTAGGCACTTGACTCCGAAGACATCCCATAAACTTAGAGCCATTGATTAGGAGAGACTTTTATGACCTACATAATAATCAAAGTACATTGCGGATCTTATGTGCTGCTGAATATTTTGTAACTGTAGCTTGACGAGTGCTGGTATGACCTTGTTTTGTAGTTCTCCTATGGCTACTTACAGCAACATGTATTATGGAAGGCCTCAGATTGCAAAGAGAGCGATAGAGCTGGTGGAGCTGCGCAAGTAGTTTATCCTGCTGCAGGAATAACAGCTACAAGCCGAGCGTAATTAGCTGCAAGAGCTGCCTTTAATTGCCTGAGCTGAGCTGTCATGCCTACTTGTCCGAAGGAGCCAACAATTAAAGGCGCTGGCGCGCTTCCTAGCGCGTTTACTAATAGGGGCGGTCGTTGCTTGCGGGGTAATAAGGCTTTATTATTAATAGCCTTACTAATGGGCGCGCCTTACGCTGTTATGTTAGCTGTCAGTCATTAGTAGCTTTCTTCCTCTGTTGTTCATCTATCTGTTCCTCCTTCAGGGAGTAGCCGTCCCTCTCTCTTGGCCGGCCTATAATTATTTATAATGGGGTTTGTTTTTATCTCGTTCACGTTGATAGCCCCGGTTCAAGCTGCTGCGAAATAATTTGTCGAAGGGGTAGTACTGATGATGCATAGAAAAAGTATGGTTAATAAGGAGAAAAGGTTTTGTTATGGAGATATGAAGGAACTTCTTTCTTTTTTATCTAAAAGATTGAAAGCGAGATTATTATTTAGACTCAAAGATAGAATCAAAGCCGTGGATAGCACAAAGTCTGAGTCATTATTGGTTAGCTGACAGTCAGACTCCAAGTGCTTTCTGGTCTAGTCAGATAAATCGAGATAAAGTCTTATTGGATATGATATCTATCAAGCTTCAAATTAATAAGCTAAGAATAGCTAGGATCTGTCATTTTGTGAGGAATTTATTCGGAAGTTATCTCTTATACCACCATTCTAGGTCTAGGGAAGGAGAACATAGGGTTTTTAGTATTAGTTCTTCCCCTACCACCTATCCCTCCTCGGTGGATCTTACCTATATCTAAAAAGATCTTACTAAAACTTGTCTACATCTTTATACCTCCTCTATTACTATTAATAAGGTTCTCTATTTGGTTTACTTTTCTTCTTTCTCATGGAACTACTGGTGTAAATCAACCACTCTGGCCTCCAGGAGATCTAGACAATCTAATTAACGCTATCCGTGCTTTGACAACTTCTTGTTCAGATGCAATAAGTGTACAAGATAGGTTAGACACCAATCTCTTAGAAGAAATAGCTCAACCAATGAGAGATACCCTAACAAAAGGAAGATCAGATGAGATATAGACAATGGAATCAGCTAGGCTAGGATTTGCAATCGCTGCTATACTATAACTATAGTAGGATCATCCGTCTTCTCTTGTATTATCACATTATCCTAGATATGACTCTATGAATAAGTAAGTTGACTATTGAACTTTTGCACTTAATCCATTAACTAGGAGTAATAGCGCTTGCGGCGCAGAAGGACATAATAGCTAAGCGAAAAGAATCCCTATGATAGCGGAGGTAAGTAGAGAAGGAAGAGTAGGGAAATTTTGAATAACTTGATAACATCTTTTTTCGATTCAATAGCAAGGCTTGGAAAGAAGCAATTGTGGGAATAACTAGTCCTGACTTTACAACTCCTATAAAGGCAGGGAAAGAGATTGAGACTAGACCTTGAAGAAGACAATGCGAAAGAAAGAATCTAGAAGTCCAGCAGCAAGCTCGATGCTTTTCTCAGCATCAATTAGTGGATTTTTAATTGTTTAGGGACTTCCTCTTCTCTTGCAACATATGCCCTTCCAATCGCCTATGAGAGAGAGCCTTTCCAGCAATGGGCAAGACAGGGTGCAGTTAGCGACTCAGTACACGGATTCGGCTTAGTGAAAATCTCTATAGTCTGAATCCAACACCGGATTTGCCGATAACCACGGTTAGAAAAACAAGACCTGAGACCCCGAATCGAATCATCGATTGACCAGTTCGTCTACTATGCTATTTCTGCTTGATCACAGCTCGCCCTTCTTTCCTTTCGTGCATTTCTTATTTTGATAATTGCAAGCATACTCGCTGAACATTCCCTTCATGGACCACAAACCAGATCTATGAGCAAATAGATGAATTCAAGTGATAGCAATGAGGCATTCAAGCTCTTCTCTGCGAACCGATCCCAGGGTGGATTTACTATGATGAATTCGGATCCGCGTTAACCAACTCGCCTGCAGCTTTCAGTCTTCTCGTTGTCATTACACATTTTGACTAGCTGTGTGTGTGCAGTAGAGGAAGCAACAAACCGATATCGGATGTGTGCGCGAGAGCCTTGTTTACACTTTTTTGCATGCTCATTGAGACAATCCCTCCCCTTCCATCGGTGAGTCTTAGTAGCTCTTCTAGGTTATCTGTTGCGTGAACCTATTTAAATTAAAGAATACATCCCACATAGGAGTTGTGGGGGTTTATGAGGTGGTCCTAACTGGTTTCACACAGTCCCTCAATTGACAGCAGAGAGGGGGATGATGTAGACCGATGACAATCCAACTCACAAAAGCCTAGGATCCTAATTCAGCTCATACAACAGGCGAATAAAAAAGATTGCCAAGCCTGTGTCACTTTCTTACGTCAGGAGCACGAGAAATCCCCGACGTATGGGGACACGAAGGATCAAATCATCGAAATATAAATAGCCGATCTAAAGAGGAGTAAGAAAAGGAACCTGTGTGCCCCAGAGATGGCTACCATGCCTAAAGTGAAAAAGCTTTCCTATAATCAAAGTGGAGCGTGCCCAACCTCCAGCACTTCCCTTCCCGGAGTGGTGGAAAGGCTTCGCGCCTTCCTTGAGAAAGAGGGATGGCCTGAAGAGTACGAGGTAGAATTCTTACTGGAGCATTATGCTCTTCTTGACTGGATCGCAGTTCAACTTTTTTTCTATAGGCCCCAAAAATTGACTCATTTATGAGCGCGTAGAACAGGCTGTTCTTATACTCAGTGCTTTGCAAAAAGTACTACGAATCAACTTTTCGGATACCAGTCTCAAGTCCCTGTCCGAAGCTTCGAATCAAGAGGATCTTTTAGTAATCAAGAACTTTGAGTTGAAACGGTACCTACGTAAACGTACTTTGCCGAGTTCTTGATCGGGAGGAATCCTTCCGGGGCTTCGATCAAGCAAGAAGAGTCCCTGGAATCCTGCTTGCCCCATTCCATACCAAAAGCAATGCGGGAGCCCGGACCAATGCAAACCCGAGTCATTCGTTTACCTTTACGAAATCCAGTTGAGCACTTGAGCGAGGAGCGCTTGATATGATAGCCACTTTTTTGGAATTGAATGTGTTCCTGTCCTGCTGCAAGAGGGGACAGGGAGTGGAAGACAAAGAAAGGCTTTGCCTACTCTATACTATATAGAGCTATATAAGATAAGGGGAAAGGTCAGAAGCCTAGATAAGAAAGATTGGACCGAGTTTGCTATAATTGGCGTTTGGATTCAGTTACATGGGCTCCCACTTCGGGTTCAATTTATCTCCAACTGCAAGGTGATTTAACGGCAGAGGATGAAGCCGGAATTGGAGCGCATACAAATGCAACAACGGTTGAAAAACCACTTAAACTTAAATAGTAAGCAGAATATAAGAGGGAGAACTATAATATTAAGCCTCCGGACCGGAAGAGGAAGTCTCGCTGGTGTTTACTTTGCTTGTCTTTTCTTCCTTTGAATTTAGTCAGGCTCTTTCCCTGTTCTAGACTAAGTCAAAGTCAAGATCAGCGGGAACGCGAGCTCAAAATGGGCATTTCCATACAGTTTTTAGTTTAGGAGTCGGAGTTTCAGACTAAGCAAATACATCAACTTTGCTAGGAGCTTCAAGATAATAGTCAGAATTAGGAGAATAGGGAGATATCACCACGACCTTTCATTCCTTTATTTTAGGACTTTCCTTTCATATTTATTCCAGTATTGCAAAATCCGAATAGGATAGAAAGGCTATGAACGTAGAATGGTCCCATAGGCCAAGACATCTGCTCATTTTTATGATTTGGTTTTTGAAAAGAAAGAAGAGATTCAACCACTAAATGAAAGATCGATTCTTTGAGCTTTTATCGGATCTAGAAAAGAGTGCAATTCACATTTGAAAGAAGCCCTCATACCCACTCTTCTTTCCCCCAACACCCCTGATGTGGGTTGGGGCCTCGTCTTCTTGACTTGATAGATCAATCAGACTACAATATTCAATCCGTAATCAAAGGATTTCTCAACCAAAAATAAGAACTGCAATCAAACTAAGAAAATCAATTTAGTAAATACTCAATTGAACTATCGCCTTCAAAAAGATAGCTTCTTTCTGATCAAAGATCAGAAGACGAATAAGATTAAAAAGGCCATCATTAATGCGAACAAGGCAATTGCCTCGGTCAGAGCAAAGCCCAAAATGGCATAACCAAATAATTGTTTGGCTAATGATGGATTGCGCGCCACGGAATGGATCAACGAACTGAAGACGTTTCCAATACCGACAGCAGCTCCCGCTAAGGCAATTGTAGCAGCTCCCGCACCTATTAATTTAGCTCCTTCTAACATCTCGTCTTGAGGACAGTCCTCACGCTTATGAATTTCATCATTCTTGATTTTCTTTATCTTTCAAATGAATATGATAATTTGATGCTTGATTTTCAAATGAAAATCTGCTTCTTCTCAGAAGTGGATTCTTTTCCTCGTTCCTTTTCTCGCCTCGCATTCTATTCGGAACACCAACCCAATCTCGACAACAAAGAAGTACAGAATTACATCAACTTCTTTCTGCTCTCTCTTTCTTAAGTCAAGCAAAGACCAATCAAGGAAAGATCACTCCTAAAAGCAAGCGTGATCTTATATACGATGATACCACCAGACGTACCTCTGCCACCAGCCAAGGCTGATTGACTAAGTAACTCATCTGGGCCAGGTAGTCCCACAGCTCCTCTCTGTTTACGGGATCAGGGCTTGCATAGAGTGCGGTGAAAATCCAATCAAGATCTGTCTTCCGCTTTATCTTTATTAATACATTGATAGCCTGATTAGTAGAGGATTCGAACTCCATAGAATGGTATGGGCTAGATGCCTTCCGATCGTCAGATACAATACACGATTTTATCTATGCTATGCAATTAGTTGAATACTCAATATCACTAAACCTTCTTTCTAAGTATGATAGAGGTCCCGAATGGAGAAAGTTTGATCTCTTCCGACGACAAAAGTGATCAATTGTTGGGCTTTTCGGGGTGCTCTTATTAGGCAAAGAGGTCGGATAGCTAAAATCGCGGGGAAATAGAAAGATCTCGCTGAAGTATGGCTAGGCAGCTGCAAGGAAGGTCTCTCTCGCATCTACACTTTCGAAGCTCGTGCATAAGAGCTTGAAGTGATTCCATTTCTTCGAAAGAAAGCATTGGAACCAAGATCGGGCTTGGCATAGTTACGAGGTTCCCGGTATGTTTAACTAACACTAACTGAAGCTAACCAGAAGCTTTCTTATCATGCGACTCTTGGATCGAAAAGAGGCTGCTGGACCAAGGCTGAAACTGCCAGGCACGGACGAGCTAGCTGGGCGAAGGGATTCCCGAGTCAAACGACTACCATACATAGCATAGAGCTGGAAGCAGCACTAGTGGACAGAGAAGACTGGACGTGAACACGAAACTGTACAGGAAGAAGAATCGCCCCACTTTCCCTCTTGGAAGGAGCCCTGTAACCCCTAAAAAGAGGAAGAGAGTGTAATGCCATAAAATTGTAGATATCCTTTAGAATTCTGATTACTCTAAACTAAAGAAGCACGAGCGCAACGATCGATCTTGAGTTAAGAGTCGTCATCCATCGGTGAAAGGCATATTCTTGATTGACTTACCCACCACAGGCAGTGTAGTACGAAAAGGAGGCAATGAAATTGAAAGCCGGAGTTCGACCCTACTCTAGCATTAGGCACTGACTCACACCGGAGCACTTATCGAATTAGGGATTCGGCACTGAAACCGCTTTCTAATAAAGTAAGGCAAGCATCGTAGTTCGCATTGCTTTTACTTCGAATGAAGCCCCTCAAATCGGGAAAAGTAGATCGAGGACAAAACCAAGATACAAAATACCGTAAGTGATCCATAATACAATTTCCACTCTATTCTGCCTCAACCGAGATGCTTAACACATGCAATTCAAATGATTCTACCTAGGGAAGTAGCAAAAAATAAGGAATTTCGACCTCAAACAATAATATCATAAGATAAATGAAGAAGCGCATCTCTGGAATTCAACCTTTAAGTAGCGATCACGAACGTAGCGCTCCAGGTGCCTAGCCATGAGTTGATCCAAAAGTGGTCTCGCGAAGCCGGATAACCGCTACTAGTAGGATCCTAGCCAAGAGGTTGGAAAAGGGGGATGAACTTCCAGAAGGTCCTTTTGATTCAACTTAGAAAGCTCGGGCCCAATCCAATAGTGTTTCCGTGCCTTCAAAAGGAGCTCCACTTGGCCCTACTCGTTGGGTCGGAGTCGGAACATAGGTAACCTCTGTAGCCTAAAATGGATTGCATCCTTTCTGCTCTTCTCCCTTTCCTCCTACGGGGCAAGCATTGTGTAACGAGCTACGGAGGAGATATCTTCCTTTAATTAGTATACACTAACGAGGGGAATCTAATATATAGTTTCTTGTTCTTAAGCGAATGCGGTTGAAGCGATCAAGGGTAAATGCTTACTGACTTGGACCTGTTAGCAAGGGAAGGACAGGGCGAACCACAGCTGCTTGAGAATCCCTAGGCGTGGGTAATGTCTCATACCCGCTAGGTAGTGCGATATGAGGCTTTAAAGCAAACGAATGAGGAAGGGAGGAATGCTAACTCACTGGGCCGGGTCCCGATTCAGAAAATGTTAGGCAGTAAACTAGTTACTAACAGCAGTATGAAACTATTTCACTTTTCTTCCCACCACTACTGCTACTGTAAGCTCTGACTATGAAGAAAAAGCAAGGGCTCCTTTCTGAATCTGGATTTCGAGGAACGAACCTAATTGGAGTAGAGGGAAAAGCAACTGAATCCCGAGTTTAGTGCTTTGTCGACTCAGAGTTAGAGGGCTAAATGAGCTAGAAGCGGGTTATGGATCACTTCTTTATTCTTCTCACATAGTTGATCTCAAGTCTTTATTTTGGCTTCGATCCTTTTTGCCTATTTTCGTTATTTGGTCGAGGAGGGAAGATAGTGAGCTAAAGTTAAAATCCTTTGGTGAATTCCGCTAAGGAGAAGCGAACTTTACTCCTGCTTAAAATGAGTAGCCGGCTCCAATCGCTGTCACTGTTCTTTTTCAAGGAAGAGAGACTGAGTTCTAGCTGGAGTTACAGGAATAAGTAATCCAAAGAAGGAAGGAGCGGTCTTAAGGGACTAGTACTAATAGCTATTTCGTAGGGCGGTAAGGCAAGTAAGTCTTACTTCGGGGTATCCGTGAATGAAGTAGCCCCGATAACTCCTACTCGTCTTTTTCTTTAGGCGCCTTAACCCTTCGAACGCGGCTGGAGTTGACTTCTTCTCGGCCCGCGTTTATCATATATAGAGCTTTATTGTAGTTAACCAAGCTTGATTCTCTTATTGTATTGGGGACGAAGACTCATATCACTCCAAGTCCTACTCCCAGTTGGTTAGTCTTCCACGAACCCCTCAACGTGGCTTAGAACGCTTCTCAAGCTGGTCAATTACAGCGAACCTCTGAAAAGAGCTTCTTTCTTCCCTGCTCCTAGTCCTTATAACGCGGGTGGATATTCCGTATTAAATATGCATTCCTAATCGGAGTTCATTACCCTAATAGTAAGCAGAACTGGAAGCATTCTAAGGTCTTAATGCATTTAGCCCATCCCCAATAAACTCCAATACTTCTAACAATCAAGCGAATGCGCTCTAAGAAAGAATGATTCCCCGGAAAACTCCGATACGGCTAAGAAGACTACGATCCATCTTTCTCGCTCCATTTCCCTTTGAAGGAGGTGTAAGATAAGTCTCAATTCACGGACAGTTCCCTATCTTGCCCTAGGCCTATGCCTTCCTTTGTTCTATGGCTTCAGACCTTTATTTATACATAGACTAGACTTGGCTTTCAATCGTCCAAGTTGCCCGTGGGCGTCACGCCTTCTCACGTGACATTTTGCGTTTTCCCTGTGGGCATCGATCTGATTTCACTCCTAAATCATTGTTGTCGGGGATTGCCGGGGTAGGTATAAGAAATTGACTATTGGGATCTCTGATGCTTAGTATTCCTGACTTAGGAAAGAGAGTCTTTTATATCACCCATCTATATGGCAAGAGACAGAGCGCAAGACTTATTTAACCCCAACTCATAGGCATTTTCGGGTTAAAAAAACATTGTATTTGAAAGCCAGTAGCACGCCCTTGGATTTTCATATCATGAAAAGAGTTCCGGAATGGAAGAAGGAGAGGTGAACAGGGGGAAGTCCCACCACTACTAAGTGGAACTGCTACTCTTATTCTATCGTTCGTGCTCCGAGCCGTAACCGAAACAAGCAGCCTTTCTACCTCGGGCAACTATTCTTTGCTTTGCCTTACTGCTTTCCTTGCCTAAAGTGGTCTGATCCCTCTAACGTTTTGGTCGTTCCTCTTAGCAGCTCTTTCCTAATCTTTCCCCTCTCTCCCAGCGGATTGGAAGAATTCTACCAACTACTGATCTCATGAAAAGGAATGCAGTCAAACAAGACTTTCTTTCTCTTGCACCACTTCTCCGGGAAAAGACAGCAAGAGATCTTTCTATTGAATAGCGATCTATCTACGTAAGTTCATTAGAAAGAAAGTAGGAGGAAGTTCGGGATTATGAACAAGGCCTGGACTGGCTTTTAGACTGATTATCTGGTGAATACGACCTAGGATGGGCAAGCAAGGCGAGCTATCTATGCATCTGAAAGTAAGCCTTCGAGGGCACTAGAGGCCAAGCCCTCTACCACTTCCTTTAGCTTTAAGACTAGGGATCTAAGGATAAGGAAGGTTATTTTGTGGGAAATCCAGAAAAGCTAAAATTTCACTGTTAGAACATATTTAAAAGAGGAGAGCCTAGCAATTGGTCTTGCACACTAACTCAGGAGTCAACCTAGGAAAAGAACTGCTTTCCAGCCTTTCACTCCTCAAGTCAGGAAGTGGGAATAGCAGGCAATCGATGACTTTCTTAGAAAGATTGCGTAACGCTAGATCGCGATCTCTTCGGGATTCCATCTCACTCTATTTCGGCCCGAAGCCGATAGGAAGCAATGCTTCAAGTCGCTGAGGCAAGTTCCGATAGAGCTACGCTCCGGGTATTCCTACCATTTCTTCTTATAGGTGATTCATTTAACTCTTAATTAAAGCACTGAAAGGGAATCGCTATCGTCTTTCTAAAGGACGGGGATTTACGTGTATTGGTTATGCCCTCTTTGCAGCAAGTGAAGAAGAAGGGGTTCTTTTCGCCGAATCGGTTCTTGTGCTAGAATCCGCAGCTATTGAATTCCCTGCGAGTCTTAGTGCTACAGAGGCAGTAGCAGTTGCAAGACGCAAGGTTTAGAATCCACTATTTTCTCAAAGGGATCTGTGTCACTGTCACTATGGTTAAGACATGCAATTGGATGGTTCCTGCTTCATTCTAAAGTGAGCTTCTCACAAGACTAGCATTGTCCACCCTCTTCTCTTCTTCCTAAGAAGGCATTTTCTTTCAAAGAATGCCTTCTTACCGTCGAAAACGACTTCGTTCCTGACGTCCCACAGCTCCTTCTTTCACAACCAATTATCTTCCTAGCAACCTATTTGGGCAAAGCCTAAACCTTACCCCTAGTAGTGCACTCACTCTCTTAAGAGTCGGGTAAGACTATCAGGAATACAAGAAATAGATCTTCATTAAAGCAGTAAGAGTCAAAGCGACAGGAAAGACATTGGGTTAATAACAGACAGGGAAGCCAAGCAGCAATAGCAATCCAGGAAGAGCGCACCTTATTATCCTTTAATAGAATAAAAACTCTAAAGGGCATAGCTTCTAATAGAAGATAGCCATAGCCCGTGTATTTCAGTTGCCAGATCACACTAATAAAGTACACAAGCATGTGGCAGACAGTTGAACTAGTAAGACTTGGAAGCCTTACGACTGCATGAAGTGAGGAATTTCTGATTGCCCAATATTCAAAGAGCAAAAAGCCGGTATTATTTGACTTATTAAGTACTTGACTTAAACAATAAAAAAACTATATATAAGAGTTATCCTTCTCTTTCTCGATGCAGATCACAGCCTAGTTTCGTAGCCAAGGGGCGAGGGGAAGGCACGAAGGATAGAAGAATCAGGCTAAGGCTATGCTCTGGGTTCTGGGAAGGTAGTTCAGTCACACCCAATGGATAAGCAGCGATTCCTCTCTTAGCATCTTACCCGGCTAAAAGCCTTAAAGTAAAGAAGGAATAACTGGCGAAAAGCGTAGTGGATTTTTTCCTGCTACCATTGCTAATGAATCAACTGGTATTGGACTGCTCTCCAAGGCAAGGGGGGATTACTCAACACTAACTAAGCTTAAAGGCTATCCAGCTTAAGGACTAGAACATTACCAACATAGAATCCTGCGCCTACAAAGCATTTTACCATTTTTATGCATTGGAGCCGCTCTATGGTGGAACACCTTGTCCCCCGAAAGCGCAAGTGAGATCATAAGTAAGGTGGGAATCGGCGGAAACATAGAAACGGCAAACGAGATAGCTGCGACTGCTAAACAGCTGCTCGCAGAGGCAGGAAGAGTTGGCGTCCAGGAAGGAGAAGGAAGAGGCGATCAAAGTTTTTTTGCCATGCCGCAAGAGAAGTCGGCCAGAGCAATCGCAGTATGGGTGGCCGCAATCGCCCTAACGGTTACCATAGCAGTCATCGCAACAAAAGTGAAAGGCGGATAAAGAAAATAAGAAGGGAGAAAGAAATTCCTTTCCATTCCCATATACGAACGAGCTTCATGAATCGAATCCACGGAATCTAGTGAACGAGACTGAATCAAGAGTTTAGAAAAGGTTCATCATTTGGAAAACTTCCGTCCACTCCAAAAGTGGAAGCGAGAAGCAGATTTATTGCTAAAAAGAGCCGTACCTAGCTAAGGAAAGAAGCTATCTATATTCTCCAGACAGAGAGAGAAGACAAGGCTCTTGCAGTGGGGGAGCCTACCTCCGAAACCCAGAGGCCAAGAGAGGCCTATCCTATACCCTAAGTGCGATGAACGCAGCTAAAGCTGGAGTGCAAGTCCAACGAATCCGAAAAAGGAAACTCTGAGTAGGGCGAGCGAAGGCTTTTCTAATCTTTAACTGTAAGGGGCTTCACTAGTGAGATTCCTATCCCTGGTATGAGGGAGCGGTAGCTCAGGACTTCCCTTTCAAGCTTTCAGTAGTGCTGTTTCTCTAGTCTTTCTCCCCCTTCCAACAAAGGACACACCAAGAAGGAGGGGTAAGGTATTAACAGTATGAGAGAGGGGAAAAGCTATTATGGGTCAGTCAATCCTGCCTGTTGTCAGTTAGTAACCCCCTTATCTTGTCATGCGTGCCTTCCATTTCTTTTTTCGGTCAGTGACTCTCGGAAGGCAATAAAAAAGTCTTTCAAAAGGCAGAAGGAGAAGTCAATAGAAAGCAATCTTGCGCGCTCTCTTTCTTTCCCCATCTCTTTAAATCCAATCGCTCTTCTGTCAACTGGAAAGTCTCTTTATCTTAAGAGTTGTCAGCTCTCTCTTCAACTCTCTCGGTCTTTCCCTCTTTAAATTAGTATAGGAATATCCGGATTCCCGCATACAACCTTACAACCCAGCTTTAGAAACTTGTTTCTTCTTTCCGGCAGTAATGCTTGATAGAGGAAATGCAAGACCTGAGAGTTCAAGTTCAATCCCATCACTTCATGCCAGGGTCTTGATCTGACCTAGATTCCGACAGAGACAATCCCGTATTCGCCGGCAGACAAGGAAAGTTTTGATGCAAGGAAAGGAAGTACAGATTCAAACTCTGATTCCGGATCAGTCTAGATTGAATCCTCCTCTCCTCCTAACTTGACTGATAGCTTGAAGCTAGAGGGCTAAGGGAACTATGAATTAGTTGAATGAACAATAGGCTAATAGGTCCATTGCACACTTATTCTATAAATCTTGACTTCCTCGGTGCACACTGATTTAAGATAAGAGAGCGGGTACTGTGTAGGAGATGACTTACAGCCACAACGGAATTCAAAAGCGGATAGCTCATTTCCTCAGCTCATAGAAATTCACTAATATGATTTATTCGTCTTCTTCGGACAAGTACCAAGACAGAGATGATATTTACCGTTGATTCTACGCACAGTTTCATTCCTTCTATTCCCCCTCTTCTTCATCTCTCTGAATCTGATATTCTCTGGGTTGTGTAACTTTTTTCGAAAAAGGATGGACTTTGCCCGGATCCCCCCCGAATTCTGTCTTTATTCACTAGTCATCTCCTATCACGGTTATCTCGCGAGACCATTCCTAAGACAGGAGATTCGAATTGGAAATGTGCTGATTCCTTTTCTTACACAGCTGATCTTGGACTTGCAAGACTGATTGCAACCGGTCTTTCTTATTAGCTATTCTTCCTTGCTTTAAGCTTTGTACGCTC